CGAAATATCGCTGCTACGCCAAAACTCGGCGCAAAGAACCAACCAGATTGCCCCAGTGGATAAATAAGGAATACGGAAACGAAAACAGCGATTGGAGCAGAGAATGAAATTGCATTATAAGGCCGCAATTGAACAGACCGAGCAAGTTCAAATTGACGTAACATGAAACCTATTAGTGCAAAAGCCCCATGGAGAGCGACAAAAGTCCACAGACCGCCTAATTGACACCAACGAGTAAAATCCCCTTGCGCTTCCGGGCCCCATAGTAGCAACAAAGAGTGTGCTAAACTATTGGCAGGGGTGGAAACTGCCGCGGTTAAGAAATTACAACCTTCCAAATAGGAACTAGCCAATCCATGGGTATACCAAGAAGTTACAAAAGTTGTCCCTGTAAACCAACCCCCTAAAGCGAAATAAGCACAAGGAAAGAGCAATAGGCCGGACCATCCTACAAAAACGAAACGGTCCCTTCGTAACCAGTCGTCCATAATATCAAATAGATCATTTTCTTCTTTAGTAACTCTACCAAGGGCTATAGTCATAGTGATCCTCCTATTCAATTACTTCAACCATTTCCGAGCACCTCATATCACTTCCAAGGCATACGATAGTTTGATTATCTGTGGACGATTTCTTTCTCGTTCAATGCCCTTTTTCAAAGGTCTCGAAGATAGAAATTTTTCATTTTTATCTATGGGGTCACAACCGAGGTCGTGGTAAATCCATGAATTTGATTCGATTAGTTTTTCTTATACTATAGAAATAAACATTTGAATTCAGCATTATTCCATGACTCCTATTTCAAAGCCTATCTTTTAAGTTAAGGAAAAATGAAAATAAAAGTAACCCCTCTTTTCCCACTCGCTCTCTATTGCATGGGTGGAAGAACAAAAATTGGATTCTGAAAAAAAAGAAAGATATTGAAAAAAAAATTGACTTTCGAAATCCATTTTTATGTGTAGCGGAAAGGAGTTGCGATTTCTTCTTATTCCTATAGAACATCTAGTAACAAGAATATGAAATCGTAAATAGCGAAAAATTCTTGCCTTGCGCGGTCTAAGTCTAAGGAAATACAAAAAATCCGCTTATACAATTTCATCTACATCGAATTTATATATCAGAATAGTGGATAGAGGCATCATTCAAGGAGTCAGGTCTACTTACTTTATCTTTCTTTCCAATTTTATGGTGGGTTTGATAAGAACCCTTTTTGTTTTGTTTATAAATAATCGAAAAAAGAGTTTTTTATTTTTTATATAACCTGCTTGTTTTATTATAACAAGTCCTATATGAAAATGCCCGCTGAAGAGAAAATCTATCTGATTGTTTCTCAGCCAATATCGAATTTTAGAAAGAAAAAACAAGAATTTTCTTCTTTTTTTTATTAACATTAAGAAAAAAGAATATAATTAAAATGGAATTGGCAATATAATTTTTATGGACTTTTGAAAGAAAAAGGAAGGATTTTTTGCAATCGTTATTTCTTGCCTCTGTCATATCACGGAAACCTTTCGATTTGGAACGGGGAGAGATGGCTGAGTGGACTAAAGCGGCGGATTGCTAATCCGTTGTACAATTTTTTTGTACCGAGGGTTCGAATCCCTCTCTTTCCGCCCCCTCGGATCATTTGGGACTTTCGAATTGGAAGGAATTCTGACCCCCGGATTTTCTCATAGATAAATGTACGAAACAAATCCAATTTGTAAGAAAAAATTCCAAAAAAATTTGGATTTTTACTCCTCACGCCCAGGATTACGTCCTGGGTCATTAGATAAGAATCCAAAGATAAAGAGGGAAACAAAGAATATCACTACTGTATAAACAAAAAGTTTGAGAGTAAGCATTACATAATCTCCAAGATTTTTTTTTAAGGAATAGATTACCCGTTTTTCCTTACCACACAGATCCACTAGGATGGGTTTTGTTTATTTTTACACCTAAAAATGCAAAAATCAATTCTGGAAAAAAATTGCAAGAATTGATTTCTAATAAGCACTCTTATCAATATCAAAAATTAGGTTAGGTATTGTGTGGGTACCTAAAGGTACCTGCTCAACGTAGGTGCAGGGGGTGGGGTAGAAAGGCGGATCCCAATTTATTGCTGCAGCTATACATTCAATGTAGAAGAATTCGAATTTTAGAATCGAAGGTTCATAATATAAGACTTCTCGGCTTTTATTCATTTTTAGAATTTTTTTGGAATGAATACATCATTCAATTTGGCAGACAGAACAGAGTAGTAAAGATTTCATCGAAAACTTACAGCAGCTTGCCAAACAAAGGCTAATAGAAAAAAGAGTATAGGTATGACAGGCATAAAATCCACGATGGGGTTGAAAATGGCATAAGCTTCGGGCAATTTGGCGAAGAAAAAACTAGTCGGATAAAGAACAGAATTAAAACAGATACAGGTTAAACTAAGTATATTAGGCATAACAAGCATTTCGTTCTTGTAGAGTAGATAATTGGATTTTGATTGAGTTATTTTTCTAAGGGAAAAAAGAAAAGGCGGGTTCAAAATCCTTTTTTCTTCGGACTTTCCCAAACGCAAAATACCTCCTTGTATTCGCACTCTCAAATGAGAATGGAAGAAATTCGACTTTCATATAATATCTTAATAGAATTCCATGTAATGATCAATGCATTTTTTGGATTCTATATTATCCGCATGTCTAGAATCCTAGCAAGAGAGTATCCCTCATTTTTTATGTAATTGAAGTGGGATTGACGAATAACAAATAAACATAATAGTGTTTATTAGTGTCGCATAAAACCAGAAATGGGGCGTGGCCAAGTGGTAAGGCAGCGGGTTTTGGTCCCGTTATTCGGAGGTTCGAATCCTTCCGTCCCAGATTTTTTCTGATGAAACGAAAGATGAAATCATATTGTACCCCACACGAGACAAAAGAAAGTTTATTAAAGAGAATAATTATCTCTTATGAACTCTTAGATTAGATGCATTTCTAAGCATTCTTTTTCTTTCTCAGAAAACATAATCAAGTGTCAAGTCCAGTCAAATTGAATATCTTTATTTTCATGAAAAATTGGGTCTATCAGTCACATTCAGGATATGCCCCTACTACTACTCATTACTCATATGTGTTTTGAAATTCGAACTTCTTAGATAAACTTTATGCTCCATATCCATGAAGGGGGAATTCTTACATGATACATTTGACATCTAATGTGAAAGAAAAGAAGGACCCCCTATTTCTTTTTCCCGAACTAAAGAACTAAAGTAAGTAAATAAAAAGAAAATAAAGGGGGTATCCTAATTCTATATTTCATGGCCAGATTAAAGAATAGGAAGTTTTTAGTTTCAGCACAGGTCTTAAAACTTTTGACCAAGATCGGCTTGCGAAAAAAGAAAAAGGGTTTCTATTCTATGGATAGGAACTCCATTTTTGTATTTTAGATATTATCTGATTTGCAAATATCCATTTCTAAATCAATGGAATGTGAGGATTAGAGAGAAATTCATATATTCTGTCTACTCGGCTTTCGAATTAATTGCAAAAATTTTAAACTTGACGTAAAACACTGTATAAAAAATGAGACCTATCCCTTTATGATAGAGATAGATTTTTGTTGTATTATATTATTAGTAAAAAGGGCCCCTCTTTGGTTAAGCGAAAACCATCTCGATCTGCGATTCTTTAAATATCCAGAATGATCCATTCTGGTAAGGATAAGGTAAGAACTGTTCGTTGGATAGAATGGATTCCAAAAATCATACTTCTCCTGATTTTTGATTTGGAGTTGCTTCTTTTAGGTAAAAGAAAGAATGCTATAAGTAAAAGCAAAGGCCTTAATTTGACTTTACACGAAATGTGTTTTTTTTACTTCATTTTTTCCCTCTTTTGGTATTCGAGTCGAAGAAGTACGAGAATTCTATAACTACCAAAAAACTTTCAATCTTTTCATTGGAATAGTTTATTTAGTTAATAGTTAATTGTTTTTGTTATGGAAAAATATATTGCTAATCTAATTCTAATATAATAATTAAATTAATTAAACTTTTTTTGAGGTTGATAGTTTATTTGTTGGAGAAGAGTCGATCCTTCGCTTCTCATTTCAGGATTGACCATCTCGAGTCCTCTGTTGAGGATGGAAATTCAATAAAAAATAAGTCTTAAGCAAACTTGTTTATTCGTCTTTTTCGAACTATGTTTCCTTCATATGATAGAATATGGGTTTAAATAAATTGGATCTTTGCGGAGTCTTCCCCGATAAATACTTATTTCTTTTATCCATATTTCTCCATAGATAGCAAGTTTGAATTAGTATACAAAAAACTAAACTAAACCAATGACTATTCATGATCCCATCCATATTGGATCAATTCCCTATACCACTTTGCAATGAAATTAGAGGAATGTTTGTTATGGTAAAACTTCGTTTAAAACGATGTGGTAGAAAGCAACGTGCGACTTGAAGGACATGATCGATTGTGGATTTTGTTATCCATCATTTTCCATAGTAATGAAAATGCTCTTGGCTCGACATAGTCTGTTCTATTCGTCCCGAACCAAATTTGCGCTGGGTTGTTTGTAAGTAAATAGTACACGATGGAGCTCGAGAGGACAGAATTGATTTTTTATCAAGGGAAAGAATCTAGGGTTAGTGAAAACTAATAAATTAGGCCAACTTTGTCAGTCTATCCTTAATATAGAAATCGAAAGGTTAAAATAAGAAGAAAGTCCAATTTTGGAAGATTGGAAAAACTCTTTCAATTAAAAGTCTATCAGAATCAATCGCCCATATTCGATTTCTATAGAAGAGGGAAATGCTTTATCGAAGGAAATAAGAAAAAAAGGGTATGTTGCTACTCTTTTGAAAGAAAAAAGAATAGGAATTCCCGAAGTAATGTCTAAACCCAAGGATTTCACAAATCAAAGATAAAGAATTCCGGAACAAGTAAACGCGATTTTCAATTGTCTCAACAATAGAATTGGATCAGAATAAGGAATAAAAGTCAATTCGTTCGAGATGAGACAAAGAAAAGAGTTTAGAGACGACTCAAAAAATTTGGAAGGATTTTTCCTTTTAAGTCTGTCAGTCAAAATTAACCAACTTGAGTCATGAGTATAAATGAAATTTGTTTTTTCTGTAAGGAAATTAATGCAAGTCATAGTCTAATTTCTATCTACTTGTATTATAGACAGAAATTCGAATCTTTTTCTCGAGCCGTATGAGGAGAAAACCTCCTATACGTTTCTAGGGGGGGCATTGTTTAGCTACATCTATCCCAATAAGCTGTCTATCGAATCGTTGCAATTGATGTTCGATCTCGAAGAGAAGGAAGAGATCTTCGAAAAGTAGGTTTTTATGATCCGATAAAGAATCAAACTTGTTTAAATGTTCCAGCTATTCTCTATTTCCTTGAAAAGGGTGCTCAACCTACAAGAACTGTTTATGATATTTTAAGGAAGGCAGAATTCTTTAAAGAAAAAGAAGGAACTTTGAGTTAATTGAAGAACTAAATGAATAAAAAAGTAGGAGAGGATCACTAGTATCCCTCGTTGTTTAATTATTTAGACACAATTTGCCTCTTTCTTAGTCCTATTTTTGACTGGATTTATGTCGTGCCAATCCAACATAAGCCCTTATTTTATTTACTTTTTCTATCTAATTTGTTTTCTTACCATTGTATTTCCATTGACAAAGGTCTATTGAACAAATAGAATTTGTAGATAGATAGGTCTCTTTATCCTCACTCCATATTAGGTTTTTCTGTCTACACTTCGCTCAAATGATAGGGTTGTCCCTCTTGCATGTACTCTCATACAAGATTTCTTTATATAAAGAAATCTAAATTGCTAAAAAAATGACAATTTTGCTATCGTGATTGGGGCCGCTCCTTTTTTAACCTTAGTGAAATTTAGCCGGACCTGTTCATTTTGGCATTTGAGTGTTTTTAATGGGCGATAAAATCTTTCTTTTAATGTTTTGCTAGTTCAATGTTTTGACAGGAGCGTGCGGTGTAATTCCATTGATTTTTGGGTTTCGATCGTATCTAAGATCCTATTTTATCTGGGTTGCTAACTCAATGGTAGAGTACTCGGCTTTTAAGTGCGACTATGATCTTTTACACATTTGGATGAAGCAACAAATTCGTCCAGACTCTTGGTAGAGTCTAGAAGACCACGACTGATCCTCAAGGGTAATGAATGGAAAAAATAGCATGTCGTAATAAAATCAATTTCTTATTTTGGATTTTTGGAATGGAATAAAAAATTCCGATTTTCTGGGTCTAGTGAATAAATGGATAGAGCCTGGCTCCAATTCTGGTAAAATAAAAAGCAACGAGCTTAACTTCTTAATTGAAATGATTCCCCGATCTAATTAGACGTTAAAAATAGATTAGTGCCTGATGCGGGGAAAGGTTGGGTTTTCCTATGAACGGACCCTTGATTTTTTCTTTTTTTTTTTTAGAAATCCTAATTATTCTTGATTATGGATTGAAAAGGGATGTTATGGATTGAATGTGTAAAAGAAGCAGTATATTGATAAAGAGACTGGATTCCAAAGTCAAAAGAGCGATTGGCCTGCAAAAATAAAAGATTTGTTCTCTTTTGTAATTAGAACAAACATAAACTAATTGGATAGAAAAGGAAAAGATCTGTGGATTAGATTCCTTTTCCTTCCAGGGTTTGTATTAAAAAATGCAACACCCTGTTTTGACCATATTGCACTATGTATCATCATTTGAGAAACCGAGAAATGCTTCTTCTTTCTGATTCAAGTAGAAATACAAATGGAAAAATTGGAAGGGTATTCAGAAAAACAGAAATCTCGTCAACAATACTTCGTTTACCCACTTCTCTTTCAGGAGTATATTTATGCATTTGCCCATGATTATGGATTAAAAGGTTCCGAACCTGTGGAAATTGTTAGTTGTAATAACAAGAAATTTAGTTCACTACTTGTGAAACGTTTAATTATTCGAATGTATCAGCAGAATTTTTGGATTAACTCGGTTAATCATCCTAACCAAGATCGATTGTTGGATTCCAACAATTTTTTTTATTCTGAGTTTTATTCTCAGATTCTATCTGAGGGGTTTGCGATCGTTGTAGAAATCCCATTCTCGCTACGAGAATTATCTTGTCCGAAAGAAAAAGAAACACCAAAGTTTCAGAATTTACGATCTATTCATTCAATATTTCCCTTTTTAGAAGACAAATTTTTGCATTTACATTATCTATCACATATAGAAATACCCTATCCTATCCATTTTGAAATCTTGGTTCAACTCCTTCAATACCGGATCAAAGATGTTCCATCTTTGCATTTATTGCGATTCTTTCTCAACTACTATTCGAATTGGAATAGTCTTATTACTTCAATGAAATCAATTTTTCTTTTGAAAAAAGAAAATAAAAGACTATTTCGATTCCTATATAACTCTTATGTATCAGAATATGAATTTTTCTTGTTGTTTCTTCGTAAACAATCTTCTTGCTTACCATTAACATCTTCTGGAACCTTTGTGGAACG